CTACTTATGATCGTCACGAGTTGAATTATAATCAAATTGCTTTGGGTCGGTTGCCAATGTCAGTAATTGGAGATTCCACAATTCGAACAATTAGGAATTCGACTCAAATCAAAAAAGGCACGGCTAAACCACTTGATTCAAGAACAATTACCAATTACTAAAATTCCGTTTTGATTGAAAGTAGCGAAGCTTCCTTCATTTTATTTTGCTTAGATAATAACTAAAAATCCTAAAGGGGTTGAGAGTAATGATTTTCATATATTCATAAAAATATATTTATCTATTCTCTGTATATTAAAATACTACATTACATACAGTATATATATATAAATATCATATCTGTGATTATAATATATAAATAAAAAAAAAAAGAAAATAGAAGAATTATTCTATACTCTACTCTAAATAATTTAAATAATTGAATCGAGACATTTTTTCAATGCAATTTTGAACGAAACTTTCAGATAAACAAATGGTATTCAATCATTCATATAATAAATAAACATATCTACATCAACTCACACACGACCCTATATTGATTTAATTCAATTAGAAGGGTATCAAAAAATAGGTAACCTCTTCTTTTTTTTTTTGTTTGTTCAATAAGGTCATGAAAAATTTCTACTTAATTTATCTTTTATTTTACATAGAATGGATTTGCCTGGACCAATACATGATTTTCTTTTAGTTTTTTTGGGATTGGGTCTTATAGTGGGAAGTCTAGGAGTGGTATTACTTACCAATCCAATTTTTTCTGCCTTTTCGTTGGGATTGGTTCTTGTTTGTACATCCTTATTCCATATTCCATCGAACTCCCATTTTGTAGCTGCTGCACAGCTCCTTATTTATGTGGGAGCAATAAATGTATTAATTGTATTTGCCGTGATGTTTATGAATGGTTCAGAATATTACAAAGATTTCTATCTTTGGACTGTTGGAGATGGAGTCACTTCACTGGTTTGTACAAGTATTTTTTTTTCATTAATTACTACTATCCCAGATACGTCATGGTACGGTATTATTTGGACTACAAGGTCAAACCAGATTATAGAGCAGGACTTAATAAATAATGGTCAACAAATTGGGATTCATTTATCAACAGATTTTTTTCTTCCATTTGAACTTATTTCGATAATTCTTTTAGTTGCCTTGATCGGTGCAATTGCTATGGCTCGTCAGTACTAAATATTTCGAAATTAAATAATATAAAATTATATTAATTAAATTAATATAGACTTGTTCTTTTCTTCAAAATATTTTTTTTATTGTTCATGTATAAATATAAAGATAAAGTATAAAAAAAATGAAAAAAAAAAACGGAATTTTTCTATATTTATATCTATTTTCTATTACCAATACCTTTGTGCGTACTTTTTTAATTCTATTTTAGTCAATTGAATCGGTTAAATTGTTGTTCATATTGAAATGAATCGAGATTGATGAGGAGTTGTTCAATGATGCTCGAACATGTACTTGTTTTGAGTGCCTATTTATTATGCATCGGTATCTATGGATTGATTACAAGTCGAAATATGGTTCGAGCGCTTATGTGTCTTGAGCTTATACTGAATGCAGTTAATATAAATTTCGTAACATTTTCGGATTTATTTGATAGTCGCCAATTAAAAGGAGACATTTTCTCGATTTTTGTTATAGCAATTGCAGCTGCTGAAGCAGCTATTGGATTAGCTATTGTTTCATCAATTCATCGTAACAGAAAATCAACTCGTATCAATCAATCGACTTTGTTGAATAAATAGGGTTTATAAAAAAAAATATAGAGTATCTGCCAATAAAAAAATGGGTATGTGCAGCATATAGTGCTATTTGATAAAATGTAATAAATCAAAGTATCTTGGCCTTCTTTCATGAGCAGATCCAGAAGTAGATTGATTCTGGTAAATCTACTAAATCATTGATTCATCTGGTGTCTACAATATATAATTCATTTACTACTTTACTAGATCGAAATTTTATGATGTTAAAAAAAAATTATAGATCCAATGTCACATTCAGTAAAGATTTATGATACATGTATAGGGTGTACTCAATGTGTACGAGCTTGCCCCACAGATGTATTAGAGATGATACCCTGGGACGGGTGTAAAGCTAAACAAATTGCTTCTGCTCCAAGAACAGAAGACTGTGTAGGTTGTAAAAGGTGTGAATCCGCTTGCCCAACCGATTTTTTGAGTGTCCGGGTTTATTTATGGCACGAGACAACTCGTAGCATGGGTCTAGGTTATTGATACGTTCGAGAAAATTCCACTTGAATCCATCATTTTTTATCTTTACCGACAAAACCCGTACTCGAGAAAAGAAATATATATAATAATAAAACTAATAATTTTTTCTTTTCTCGAGTACGGGTTTTCGGGTCAAAGTCAAAGTAAGTGTATCTTGTTTTTACCACGAATGATTTTCCTTGGTTAACTATAATTGTTGTTTTGCCGATATTCGCGGGTACTTTCATTTTCTTTTTCCCTCATAGAGGAAATAAGGTTATTAGGTGGTATACTATTTGTATATGCCTATTAGAACTACTTCTAATGGCCTATGTATTCTGTTATCATTTCCAATTGGATGATCCATTAATCCAATTGGAGCAAGATTATAAATGGATCAATTTTTTTGATTTTCATTGGAGACTGGGAATTGATGGGCTTTCCATAGGACCCATTTTACTCACGGGATTCATCACGACTTTAGCTACTTTAGCAGCTTGGCCAGTTACTCGAGATTCAAAATTGTTCCATTTCCTTATGTTAGCAATGTACAGCGGCCAAATAGGATTATTTTCTTCTCGAGATCTTTTACTTTTTTTTATCATGTGGGAATTAGAATTAATTCCTGTCTACCTACTTTTATCCATGTGGGGAGGGAAGAAACGTTTGTACTCAGCTACAAAGTTTATTTTGTACACCGCGGGGGGTTCCATTTTTCTCTTAATGGGAGTTCTAGGTATGGGTTTATATGGTTCCAATGAACCAACATTAAATTTTGAAACATCAGCCAATCAGCCGTATCCTGTGGCATTGGAAATACTATTCTATTTTGGATTTCTTATTGCTTATGCTATCAAATTACCGATTATACCTCTACATACATGGTTACCAGATACCCATGGGGAAGCCCATTACAGTACATGTATGCTTTTAGCTGGAATCTTATTAAAAATGGGAGCATATGGATTGGTTCGTATCAATATGGAATTATTACCCCATGCTCATTCTATATTTTCTCCCTGGTTGATGATAGTAGGTGCAATTCAAATAATCTATGCAGCTTCAGCATCTCCGGGTCAGCGTAATTTAAAAAAGAGAATTGCCTATTCCTCTGTATCTCATATGGGTTTCATAATTATAGGAATTAGTTCCATAACTGATACAGGACTCAACGGGGCCCTTTTACAAATGATCTCTCATGGATTTATCGGTGCTGCACTTTTTTTCTTAGCAGGAACGAGTTACGATAGAACACGTCTTGTTTATCTCGATGAAATGGGGGGAATAACTATCCCAATGCCAAAAATATTTACAATGTTCAGTAGCTTTTCGCTGGCTTCTCTTGCATTGCCTGGAATGAGTGGTTTTGTTGCAGAATTTGTAGTATTTTTGGGATTAATTATGAGCCAAAAATTTCTTTTAATCCCAAAAATACTAATAACTTTTGTAACGGCAATTGGAATGATATTAACTCCTATTTATTCATTATCTATGTTACGTCAGATGTTCTACGGATATAAGCAATTTAATTCTCAAAATTCTCATTTTTTAGATTCTGGGCCGCGCGAACTATTTCTTTCAATCTGTATTTTTCTACCCGTAATAGGTATTGGTATTTATCCGGATTTCGTTCTCTCACTATCAATTGACAAGGTAGAAACTATTATATCTAATTATTTTTATAGATAGTTAGTTTTTATTTTATAATAAAAAAGTAAAAAAAAAGTTCAAAAAATGAATTTACTTTAACTTAAAACTTAATAAAATAAACTTTAATTGTAATCAAATATTTTTGTAGTTTTTGAAAATCATTTGACTTGATTCAAATGATTTTCAAAAACTCGTACAAACTTTAGTTATCTATGCTTATGCTATTCCTATTATGTATTTGATATTCTATTCGTAACTGCTTTTTTTTTTCAATTAAATGTTAATGCGAATGAACCATAACTATGCAGCCCTATTCCTAATAGATTGACTCCAAAATAGCATATCCAAATTATAAAAAATCCTATAGAAGCCACAATTGCAGAATTTGAGCCTTGCAAATTTTCATTTGTTCTAGTATGTAAATAAATTGCGAATATTGTCCAAGTAATAAATGCCCAAGTTTCTTTTGGGTCCCAATTCCAGTAGGATCCCCACGCTTCATTAGCCCATACTGCTCCCGAAAGAATACCTATGGTTAAAAATAGAAAACCGAGACTAATGACACGAGAACTCCAACAATCCAATTGCTGAATTAATTGATGCCTGTGATAATTTCTAAACGAAATAAAACAATTGTTTTGTAAAACATGGCTTATTTCATTCACGTATTGAATTTTTCCAAATGAAAATGACCTAAAATGGTTGTTTTTACATTTAAAATTTTTTTTTTTATTTTTTCGAAATGTAATGGCTAGAAGAGCTACTGATAATAATGATCCGCAGAGAAGAGATGCATAGCTCAATACCATCATACTTACGTGCATCATTAACCACTGTGATTGTAGAGCAGGTACTAATATTGTGGATTGATGCATTTCAGTTAAAAGACCTGAGGTGGCAAATCCTTGAGTCAAAATAGCACTGGGTGCAGTTATTGCACTTAGAAGATTTTTTTGTTTTCTAAAAAAAGGAAGCATATGAATAATGGATAAACTCCATGAAAGGAACATTAATGATTCATATAAATTACTTAAGGGTAAATGCCCCGAATAAATCCAACGAATAACTAATAATCCTGTTATACATAAAAAAGCGGCTACCATTCCTTTTTCCGACGAATCATATAATCCTACGATTTCGTGGACTAATAAGTTAATCAAATAAATCGTCAGTACGATTGAAACAATCGACAAGGAAATGTGAGTTAATATATGTTCTAAAGTAAAAAATATCATAAAAAATCCTAAAAAGGATATCCTCCAAGAATGGAATGGAGATCTGAAATTATATTCTATCCATTATAGGAATTATAATAGTATTTATTTGACTAGTATTTCTTTTTTAGAAATATGCCGCTACTCGGACTCGAACCGAGATGCTCTAGCACTGCTTCCTAAGAGCAGCGTGTCTACCGATTTCACCATAGCGGCTTGCTCGAAATCATAATAGCCCATTCATTTTTAATCGTCGAGATTGGAGGAGTAAATTCAATGCAATATTTATTTTGCCGAAAGATTCAAAATATCTTTTAAATTACTATTTAAACGTTCAATAATCATTACCTTACTTAATTGTAGTGTGAGGTGGGGCTATTGTTGTTAGTTTTAAAACCGCACTGAATGGTTTTTCGTGTGGTTTAAGTTCTTGTAAAATTTGAGAATTGTAAGGAGGTTTAAAATGTTTGTTGGATAGGTTGAAAACTGGATTAACTATAAATTGCCAATTGCTAGGATTTAAATTGTACCCATAATTCGTGGTACTATTTATCAAACTAATTAAGTATTAGTCAAACCAATTAGTAGGCTGTAGATATACCAGTGAAAATTTGTCTTCAATATTTCTAAAACGATTTTTCATTATGGAATGCATATTGTGCTTTATGGATAGGTATCTTAATGTATTCTATAGTTAAGTTAAAACATAGAATATATATTCGGCATCCAGAACCCAATAAGCCTTTTAAAATTAAAAGAAAAATATCATTTTTGTGAAAAGTGAATCGATGGGGAAAATAACAATCCCCATCCCACAAAAACCCACTAACGAGAAAGAGAAAACTTTGTAAAGAGAAAAATGATATATTGTGCCTAATTTTTCGAGCCTTTGTCTAGTAGACACAAAAATGTTATCCTACAACATACGACAATAGAAAATTGCATCTCATTAAGTTTACCATATTAATGGTAATTTCTTATCTTATAAATTATCGAATTCGTTGGTTCATATCGATTAAGATTATTCCAAGACTTTTCCAAGTCTTTATTATATAATATATTACTTGTTTGTTGTACAAAAAAGCTTTTAGAATTCCCGGTCGAAAGGGATTTTGCTAAAGAAAAGCTTTTATTCCTGCCCAATACACTTGATTTTTCCAAAAATTTTTACGAATATGCTTTTTGGACATAGAAATACGCTTTTTTTGAATCGCCATTCAAAAATGCAGAGGTTATTGATTTTATAGTTAAATGTAGAAGACATTTATTGTTCAAAAAAATATATAATTTTTTTATTACTCAAATTTACATACAATATTTTGAAGAAAGAATTATTTATACTGACTAGTATTATATATATATAACTATATTCGAATGAAGATATTTATATATATACATGTCATGGCTATAGAAATTGAGTTGCTTTCCATTGGTAAAAAAGAATAAAAAAGAGTTTCAATTGTCTATTTTTGCCATGTTGCATTTCATCTAATTTCAAAAAAGAAATCAAAAAGTTTAAGAACCCTTACCTAATTTAAGAAAACTAGACTGTAAAACTCTTTCTATTAATTGTAATTGATCGAGGATCAAGAAAGTATATCTAATCTAATTAAAATTAGAAAAAATGAGTATCCATTAGTAAAAAATTTATTAAACGATATGTTATTTGAACCAGAAATTATTATTATTATTTCAGCTCTGTGCAAACTGAAGTGATGAGTAACAAATCGACGAACATCAATAAAATTAATCACAAGTATAAGTTTAAGTTGCTTTATTGAAACAAATATAAGCAACTCACTCAGTTTCCCAACGGACTAGTTCACAACCGATTAATGATTCTGAATTCTGAATTCCGACTCAATTAACGAAAATAAGAAAAAAATCTCCTTGTTTTTTTGTTTATCGGGTTGAGTTATTGGTGGATCATAGGATACTCGGAATCAAGTACTTTTTTTTTTCATAATTTTTGGACTTGTTTAATTTTTGGACTTGTTTTATGTATATAAACTAAATTATTGTAATAATGAAATGATTGAAAATATTATATTCTCTATGTTCATATATCTTAATCTTTAATTTTTAAAAAAGAATAACCAGACTTAATCGTTTTTATTTGACTATTTGGAAATCATCAGAATTCTTAATTCTATTTCTATATTAATTCTATTTCTATTAAAGTCTTTTCATATCTTTATTTTTTTTTTGCTCCGTTCTAAATATAAAAGAGTTGGTGAATCGGAAACAATTTAACAATAAAAAAAGGTTTATTTTTTATGGAATATACGTATCAATATGCGTGGATCATACCTTTCGTCCCCCTTCCGGTTCCTATAGCAATAGGGGTAGGCCTTTTTCTTTTCCCGGCGGCAACAAAAAATATTCGTCGTATATGGGCTTTTCTTAGTGTTTTATTACTAAGTATCGTTATGATTTTTTCCGCCAATCTGTCTATTCAGCAAATAAATGGCAGTCCATCCTACCAATATGTATGGTCTTGGACCTTAAATAATGATTTTGCTTTAGATTTAGGTCACTTAATAGATCCGCTTACTTCCATTATGTTAATATTAATAACTACTGTTGGAATAATGGTTCTTATTTATAGTGACAATTATATGTCTCATGATCAAGGCTATTTGACATTTTTTGCTTATATTAGTTTTTTTAACGCTTCGATGCTGGGATTAGTTACTAGTTCAAATTTGATACAAATTTATATTTTTTGGGAATTAGTTGGAATGTGTTCGTATCTATTAATAGGTTTTTGGTTCACACGACCCCTTGCCGCAACTGCTTGTCAAAAAGCGTTTGTAACTAATCGTGTAGGGGATTTTTTTTTATTTTTAGGAATCTTAGGTCTTTATTGGATAACGGGGAGTTTTGAATTTCGGGATTTATTTGAAATAGCCAATAATTTGATTGATAATAATGGGGACAATTCTTTATTTCTTACTTTGTGTGCTTCCCTATTATTTGTAGGTTCGGTTGCCAAGTCTGCGCAATTCCCTCTTCATGTATGGTTACCTGATGCTATGGAAGGCCCTACTCCTATTTCGGCTCTTATACATGCTGCTACTATGGTAGCAGCAGGAATTTTTCTTGTAGCTCGACTTTTTCCTCTTTTTACAGTCATACCTTACATACTGAATATAATTTCTTTGGTAGGTATAATAACAATACTATTAGGAGCTACTTTAGCTCTTGCTCAAAGAGACATTAAAAGAAGTCTAGCCTATTCTACAATGTCGCAATTGGGCTATATTATGTTAGCTTTAGGTATGGGATCTTATCGAACTGCTTTATTTCATTTGATCACTCATGCCTATTCGAAAGCATTATTGTTTTTAGGATCTGGCTCCATTATTCATTCAATGGAAACTATTGTTGGGTATTCCCCAGATAAAAGCCAGAATATGGTTCTTATGGGTGGTTTAAAAAAATATGTCCCAATTACAAAAATTTCATTTTTTTTAGGCACGCTTTCTCTTTGTGGTATTCCACCTCTTGCTTGTTTTTGGTCCAAAGATGAAATTCTTAATGATAGTTGGTTGTATTCACCCATTTTTGCAATAATAGCTTGTTTCACAGCAGGATTAACTGCATTTTATATGTTTCGGATGTATTTACTTACTTTTGAAGGTCATTTAAATAGTAATTGTAAAAATTACAGCGGCAAAAAAAATAATGTGTTCCATTCAATATCTATCTGGGGAAAAAAAGGACAAAAAGTAAAAAAAAATAATTTGATTTTATCAACAATGAATCATAATCAAAGAATTTCTGTTTTTTCGAAAAAAGTATATCCTATTGTTGGTAATGTAGAAACCAATATGGTGGGTCCTCTTATTACTATAAAAAATTTTTCCAATAAAAAAATTTCCACATATCCTTATGAATCGGACAATACTATGTTATTACCACTTCTTATATTGGTCTTAGTTACTTTGTTCGTTGGATCCATAGGAATTCCTTTTGGTCAAGGAATAATTCATTTAGATATATTATCCAGATGGTTAACTCCATCAATAAACTTTTTACATTCAAATTATGATTTTGATTGGGATGAATTTGTGATAAATGCTATTTTTTCAGTCAGTATAGCATATTTCGGAATATTTATAGCGTTTCTTTTCTATGGGCCTGCTTATTCCAATTTTAATAATTTGAACTTCATAAATTTATCTGTTCAACTGGGTCCTAGGAGAATTATTTGGGACAAAATACTAAATTTTATATATAATTGGTCATATAATCGTGGTTACATAGACGCTATTTATACAAAAACCTTAACTACAGGTATAAGAGGGCTGGCAGAACTAAGTTATTTTTTTGATAAACAAGTAATTGATGGAATTACGAATGCTGTTGCTATTCTAAATTTATTTGTAGCAGAAATTATCAAATATGTAGGTGGAGGACGAATCTCTTCTTATCTCTTCTTTTACTTATTTTATGTATTTATTTTTATAGTAATTTACTGTATTTTGAATTTACAATTTTAAATTTAAATCAAAAGTGTTTTTTATTTTTTCTTCAAATTCTCGGTAATCAGTAGTAAGGGCAGTAGGAAGAGCGATATCATGAAGTTTGTTTATCCAAAGAGTTTCGATAGAATCTTCTATCGAGTTTATTAAATACTCGTTCATGTTTGAACCTGAATACAATTCTTTGATTGTTCCACGATGGGGTCCATTCAAAAGAGGATCATATATTTTAGGTAAGCATTCTTGTTCAGTCTCATCATTGCACAATCTAGTTCTTTTTTCGAGTACATCCATAGCAAGAGACCCCTTGTCTAGAGCTTCAATTCGATTGATAAGTTCGTTGATGAGGTTGTTTCGTTTTTGTTCATTGGTATAAAACCAATGATTATACAGTTCTGCTGGGGATAGCTTTTCTGTCGTGCAC